GTTACTAATACTAACTAGGAAATCTCTATTAAACAAAAGAGTGAATTCTTTCAAAATAAAAGAGTGAATTCTTTCGCTTTCTTCCGTGGAATTAGTTAACAAGGTCTTGCATCTTTCTATATCTCCCGAAAAAAATCCCCCACTAAGAATCCTTTTTGTTGGATCGTATTATAACGAATTCTTTGGGAGTTTTTAGGAAATACTTTAAAATTTTATTAAATTATGAAATTTATAAGACAAGAAAAGATAATAACTACTAATACGAATAATAAAAGGGTGGATTATCGTATATATATATTTCATGTAGAAACATGTAGAAAGATGAATTAGAAACATGTAGAAAGATGAATAGGTCCATTTATTTATATATTTATTGTATTTTATTAATTAATATATATTTCTTAAATTAATATATATTTCTTAAAACATATACTTATAGACTCCCTATCCCTATTAAGTATATATATACTCACTTAGGTATACTTAGTATAATATAACAATTATATATGAATTATAAGATATCTTTATAACAATATAAGGATAAGGTTCAAATATAAAACAATAAATATAACAATAAATAACAGGTACAAATATTAAATCGAGGTACCCATTCTATGATAACTCTCAACAGTCTCCCCTCCATTTTTGTGCCTTTAGTGGGCTTAGTATTTCCGGCAATTGCAATGGCTTCTTTATCTCTTTATGTTCAAAAAAACAAGATTTTTTAGATACAACAAGGACAAATCTTATATATATATTTTTTCAAGACTTACTTGGATCATAACACGGATATCTATTTAGTAAAATATGGTATAATATGCGGCTTCCTTCGAGCATAAGCTCTTATGTATGTGTAAACATGATAAATGAATTATAACTATTTTCAAATAGATCGGGATCGGGGAGAATTTCTGAAATGTAAAGTCAATATATCTATATGTATTAGGAAATCATATGAAAGGGATGTTATTATTTTAGTTTGGATCTAAGAAATTCGATGAATTATCCCTAAAGGTTCACATCATAATAGTGCTGGTTGATGAGAGTTACTTCGGAAACAAAAAAAAGTAAAAAAAAATTATTTTTGTTATTCTCCCAATTCCAATAAAATGCAACTAGGTCTAGTTAGAGTATGAGTTGGCGATCAGAACGTATATGGGTAGAACTTATAGCGGGGTCTCGAAAAACAAGTAATTTCTGTTGGGCCTTTATTCTTTTTTTAGGTTCATTAGGGTTTTTATTGGTTGGAACGTCCAGTTATTTTGGTAGGAATTTTATATCTTTATTTCCTTCTCAGCAAATAATTTTTTTTCCACAAGGTATCGTGATGTCTTTCTATGGGATCGCAGGTCTTTTTATTAGCTCCTATTTGTGGTGCACAATTTTGTGGAATGTAGGTAGTGGTTATGATCGATTCGATATAAAAGAGGGCATAGTGTGTATTTTTCGTTGGGGATTTCCTGGAAAAAATCGTCGCATATTCCTCCGATTCCTTATGAAAGACATTCAGTCCATCAGAATAGAAATTAAAGAGGGTATTTATGCTCGTCGTGTCCTTTATATGGAAATAAAAGGACAAGGAGCCATTCCCTTGACTCGTACTGATGAGAATTTTACTCCACGAGAGATTGAGCAAAAAGCTGCTGAATTGGCCTATTTCTTGCGTGTACCAATTGAAGTATTTTGAAAAAAGGAACTGAAGAATGAATACTTTGCAAGAGATAAAAAACTCAAGAATCATCTTTTTTTCTATAGCATAACTTAACTGAAGTTTCTTCAGAACGCTTACTCGAGCCAAAGCAAACGTATATGAAACAATTCTAAAACGAAATTGTTTATGTCCACAATTTTTTTTATGCGTATGTAAATCCACTTAACTCAATTCAGTAACAAATCTAAATGATAGATTCATCATATATCAAAACAAAACATTTCATCATAAAGTAAAGAATTTTTTTTTTCTAAATACTAAATATTTGATATTTTGATAGAACGGGAGTTCTTTCGTCTCGAAATCCGACTACTATTAATTTGAAGAGGGCTCTTTCTTATTCTATATTCTTTCTAAATTCAAGGACTAACCGCTGTACTGAATCACAAAAAAATCCGGAAATACATCGATGACTTGTAATAGAACTTATGCTTGATAGAAATATTAGTATCATATAGAGTCGACGAATGAGGTGCGTTCATTAAAAATTTTAAAATTCACAGACGAAAAAATGGCAAAAAAGAAAGTATTAATTTCCCTTCTATATCTTGCATCTATAGTATTTTTGCCTTGGTGGATCTCTCTCTCATTTAATAAAAGTCTGGAATCTTGGTTTACTAATTGGTGGAATACTAGGCAATCCGAAATTTTTTTGAATGATATTCAAGAAAAGAGTATTCTAAAAGAATTCATAGACTTAGAGGAACTCTTACGTTTGGACGAAATGATAAAGGAATACCCGGAAACACATTTACAAAAGCCTCGCATCGAAATCTACAAAGAAACGATCCAATTGATCAAGATGCACAACGAGGATCGCATCCATACAATTTTACACTTCTCGACAAATATAATCTGTTTCGGTATTCTAAGTGGTTATTCTATTCTAGGTAATGAAGAACTTGTTATTCTTAACTCTTGGTTTCAAGAATTCCTATACAACTTAAGCGACACAATAAAAGCTTTTTCTATTCTTTTATTAACTGATTTATGTATAGGATTCCATTCGCCCCACGGTTGGGAATTAATGATTGGCTCTGTCTACAAAGATTTTGGATTTGCTCATAATGATCAAATTATATCCGGTCTTGTTTCTACTTTTCCAGTCATTTTAGATACAATTTTTAAATATTGGATCTTTCGTTATTTAAATCGTGTATCTCCTTCACTTGTAGTGATTTATCATTCAATGAATGACTGAAAAGTGATCGAACGATCCAATTATAATATTTGTTACTTTGTACATAAGCAAAACATTCAAAATTGTACTTACTACCCATCCAAGGGATTCCTCCAATATTCCAGTAAAATTATTTATATTTAATATTTAAGTAAATAGCAAAATTATAGATAGGGAACTATACTAGCGACCTACCTAATTTTATTGTAGAAATTTTCGGGATCAATGATTGGACCATGCAAACTAAAAATACCTTTTCTTGGATAAAGAAAGAGATTACTCGATCCATTTCCGTATCGCTCATGATATATATACTAACCCAGGCACCCCTTTCAAATGCATATCCCATTTTTGCACAGCAGGGTTATGAAAATCCACGAGAAGCGACTGGCCGTATTGTATGTGCCAATTGCCATTTAGCTAATAAACCCGTGGATATCGAGGTTCCACAAGCGGTACTTCCTGATACTGTATTTGAAGCAGTTGTTCGAATTCCTTATGATCTGCAACTGAAACAAGTTCTTGCTAATGGTAAAAAAGGAGCTTTGAATGTCGGGGCTGTTCTTATTTTACCCGAGGGGTTTGAATTAGCCCCTCCCGATCGTATTTCGCCCGAGATTAAAGAAAAGATAGGAAATCTGTCTTTTCAGAGCTATCGTCCCACTAAAAAAAATATTCTTGTGATAGGTCCGGTTCCTGGTCAGAAATATAGTGAAATCACCTTTCCTATTCTTTCCCCGGACCCCGCTACTAAGAAAGATGTGCACTTCTTAAAATATCCCATATATGTAGGCGGGAACAGGGGAAGGGGTCAGATTTATCCCGACGGGAGCAAGAGTAACAATAATGTTTATAATGCTACAGCAGCAGGTATAGTAAGCAAAATAATACGAAAAGAAAAAGGGGGGTACGAAATAACCATAGCGGATGCATCGGATGGACGTCAAGTGGTTGATATTATCCCTCCAGGACCGGAACTTCTTGTTTCAGAGGGCGAATCCATCAAACTTGATCAACCATTAACGAGTAATCCTAATGTGGGTGGATTTGGTCAGGGAGATGCGGAAATAGTACTTCAAGATCCATTACGTGTCCAAGGTCTTTTGCTCTTCTTGGCATCTGTTATTTTGGCACAAATCTTTTTGGTTCTTAAAAAGAAACAGTTTGAGAAGGTTCAATTGTCCGAAATGAATTTCTAGATCTGCGGATTTATCAACATCAAGCTCTAAAAATAAACAAATTTTTGTTGGGAATTATGTATGATCAAAAAAATTTTGCTTATTTATATTCTTTATTCTACCGGATTTCGGGAATTACTTAATACCGCATTCCTGGTCATAGTATATTGTGAAGGCGACTGACTGTTTTACTTAACTCTTCTTTATTTATTTGTTTTTTCAATCCAAATTGAAACGGTATGATATAGAATGAATCAATAGTTTTATATTTGACTAGAATCAAAACAAAAGATAAATAAGCGGAGAATAGAAACCAAAGTATAAATGAGAGGAACAAAGGATTTTAGGGGAGATTGTTCGTCTCCTAGTCCTTGACACAAGAAACGGAATTTTACCCAACCCTTTCTTGTGTCGAATTAATAAAGATTCTCGATCCCATTCGTAAAAAATGGATATTTGTAGTTTTCATTTTTTTTTTTTTTTTTTATATATAGGTTTATTTTATCATAACCCTTTTTTTTTTTTTAGATTTCTTACGTAACATAGTGGTAGTGGACAAATAAATAGAGGTCAATTTATTGAGCAATATAGAACTTCTTCAATTTCAACGAACTTATAAAAAAAAATTTCACTTTTATTAGATTAAATATTTATTAGATTAAATGGAGTAAGGTTCTCTTCTATTAGTATAGAAAGGGTTTGCATGATATCTGATTGATAGAAATATATTATATTTCTATATAATTGTGAGTCATCCAAAAAGGGTAAATCGAGTGATTCCTTCTTTGTTTTAAGTATTGACAGATACTATTGAGTAACAGATGTTCTGAATCAATTAACGAAGTTCATTTTTTAAAAACATCATCAGAAAAGGTGGATGTTTTTGAAACATCTCTAAAAAAAAATATTATGATTATTAAGAACTCAACGG